GTCTTTTTGTTTGGCTGGCAAGGCGTTTTGGGCTACAGATTTGTGTGCCTGATGCTGCTCCTTTATCTTGGTAAGAGACTTAGGGCATTTACACTGGGTCGCAGATACTTGCATGTATATGTTTGGCAGAAACCAACAGGAAGGTTAGGACTAAGTCTTTTGTCCCAGGGTTTAGTGGGTGGGCCATCTTGGCATCTTCAGTGCCATGCTTTAGTTGTAAGCTACAGGGACGTCTTTTTGTTTTGTTGTTTTGTGCGGTTTATGCTGAGGGCTTGGTGGTGGGTGGGGTACTATTTGTTAATGGGATTTCGGTGCTGTGAGTGTGTGTGGGATGAGTTTGTGATGAAAAGTGTTGGGTTCTTGTAGTTGAAATGCGTGCAACGACAGCTTTTCAAGCTGTAGGTCTTGGATAGATGCCAGGCGAGAATAGTTATGACTTATTTTGTGTTTTTTCTAGGGGTGTGTTTTGTTTTAGGGGCGTTGGCAGTTGCATCTAATCCGTCTCCTTATTATGGGGTTGTTGGGTTGGTGCTGGGATCTATTGCTGGGTGTGGGTGGTTGATAAGTTTGGGGGTTTCTTTTATTTCGTTAGTATTGTTTATGATTTATTTAGGGGGGATGTTAGTGGTTTTTGTTTATTCGGTAGCGCTGGCAGCAGATCCTTTTCCTGAGGCGTGGGGGGACTGGCGTGTGGTGGGTTATGGTGTAGGGCTCGTTTTGGTATTGGTTATTGGAGTTGTGGTTGGGGGTGATGTTGGATGTTGGCGGTTTGAGGTGAGTACTGTTGATAGTGTAGGGATATTTTCTGTTCGTTCAGATTTTAGTGGAGTAGCTATGTTTTATTTGTATGGGGTTGGAATGTTTTTGGTTGCCGGGTGGGGGTTGTTGCTTACTTTGTTTGTGGTGCTGGAGCTTGTGCGTGGGTTGTCCCGTGGAGCGATTCGGGCAGTTAGGGGTTAGGACAGAAGATAGTTTAATGGAAAATACCAGCTTTGGGAGTTGGTGATGGAGGTTTGAGTCCTCTTTTTCTGAGGTGTTGAGTGGTAGGGGAGGGTGAGTATTTTGGGGTGGGATTCAACATAAAAAGTGATGGGATTGGGGATGTGTGGTTATTAATGGAATTCCAGCGCCAAAAAGTGTGATGATGGATGTGAAAATTTGATGAAAAAATGTGAAATTGGCGTGTTAGACGAAATAGTTAGAAACTTACTAGTGTTACTTAAAAAATAAGAGGAAGTGACAGAGTAGTATTCTATGTCCGGCAAGCATTCATATATAGTGGTACACACAATTGAAGCGGAGGTGACACTAACCGAATGGAAAACAAAGTGCATCAGTGTAAAGATGATTCCCCGGATACGCAAACCGTCTCATTCAGCAGCTCCTGATGACTAATAGCCGCTCGCCGACCATGTGATGCCCATGTCACGAGATTGTATTTACCCGCCGCACTGGAGGGGTCACCTGTGAAGACGCCCCAAAAAAAAAGAGAACCAAAGGCGCCAAAAAGGTAAGATGCCGCGATCACGGACGAAACAGTTGATAAATAGCCAACCAGATGGCTCGTCGAAGAGCAAGTTCAAGGGAAACGGCAAGTTATGGCCCTGACAGAGGAACCAGAGGCGCCAAAGAGCAAGTTGTGCTAGGGGTGTAGGGGGAAAGAATGGTCCTGAAGCTAGTAACGTAGAGCCTTATATGCAACGGCAGATGTTGATTTCACGTGAGAGGAACGATTAATAAATAACCTGATACCTGAAACCGGTCCTTCGAGAGATAGTTTAAGTATTATGACCTGCTACCATTCATGGTATGTGTTGGGGCACTTCCGTATCCAGGAGATATTGTAGTGTATAAAGTCGAAGTAAATGGATTTAGCTCGAGGTGAGATAGTGGATATTCCGTATGTCATTGCTTAGATAGTCCTAGAAAGTATAGATGGCTGTTGGGAGTGTTATGCCCGATTATACAGGGATGGATTCAGTACATGCATCTTATGTATGTCCTACATTGAGTTGTAATGTAATGGGGTATATATGTTAATGCAATGTAGTACATAGCAGTAGTGGGGGGGAGGGGGGGGTGCGGCAACGTTTAGTTGACTTAGGGGAGTTTGAGGATGTTTGTGGCAAAAATGCCAGCCTGGGGCTGGCGGGAAACTCTAAGAAGATGGGTGTTCTTCATTCTTTGGTTTACAAGACCAATGTTTTGATAAACTATTAGAGTTTTAGTAGTTGAGGATTTTATTTTCTAGGGCTCCGGTGAGGGGGAGGAGGATTAGAAGGATTGTGAAGTAAGAGAGGGAGGCTAGTTGGCCAATGATGATGAATGGGTGTTCTACGGGTTGGCTGCCGATTCATGTTAGGATAAGTAGATTGGTGACTAGGAGTCAGAATAGTGCTTGGGATAGGGGTCGGAAGGTTATTGTGCGTTGTTTAGATTTATGGAGAAAGGGGCTCAGGAATAGGATTAGGATGGAGGCTGCAAGTGCTAATACTCCGCCCAGTTTGTTGGGGATAGAGCGTAGGATGGCGTAGGCAAATAGAAAGTACCATTCAGGTTTGATATGAGGGGGTGTGACTAGTGGGTTTGCTGGGGTGAAGTTTTCTGGGTCTCCCAGGAGGTTGGGGGAGAGTAGGGCGAGGGTTGTTAGTAGGAAGTACAGGAGTATAAACCCTAGGATGTCTTTTGAGGAGAAGTAAGGGTGGAATGGGATTTTGTCACAGTTTGATGTGATTCCTAGGGGGTTGTTTGAGCCTGATTCGTGCAGGAAGGTCAGGTGGATTAGGGTGAGGCCTGCGATTAGGAATGGTAGTAAAAAGTGTAGGGCGAAGAATCGGGTTAGTGTTGGGTTGTCTACGGAGAATCCCCCTCAGGCTCATTCGACGAGAGTTTGGCCAATGTAGGGGATAGCTGAGAATAGGTTGGTAATGACTGTAGCTCCTCAAAAGGATATCTGTCCTCAGGGTAGGACATAACCCACGAAAGCTGTTGCTATTAGGGTAAGTAGGAGGATAATGCCTGTGCTTCAGGTTTCTTTGTATAGGTAGGAGCCGTAATAAATGCCTCGTCCGATGTGTAGGTAGATACAGATGAAGAAAAGTGAGGCTCCGTTGGCGTGTAGGTTGCGAATCAATCAGCCGTATTGTACGTTTCGGCATGTGTGGGAGACTGATGAGAAGGCTAGGTTTGTGTCTGCGGTGTAGTGTATGGCTAGTAGTAGGCCTGTTAGGATTTGGGTTATGAGGCAAATACCTAGTAGTGATCCAAAGTTTCATCAGGCAGAGATGTTTGAGGGGGTAGGTAGGTCAATTAGGGAGTTGTTAACTATTTTTAATAGGGGGTGTGATTTTCGGATGTTGGGGGCCATTGTTTTTTAGTGTATTAGTAGGATGATTAGGGTGGATAGGGCGAAGGATCCTAGGTACGTTTTGATTAGTCCGGTGTGCAAGATTGTTGAGGTTTTTGTGGCCATGCGTTGTAGGTCGGCAAGTCCTTCGGGGCCTATTTTTTTGTATCAGTAAAGGTCGGTTAAGTGTAGGGCGAGTTTTTGGCCGGTGTTTAGTAGGCTTGTGGAGCTGAGACGATGGGTTAGGAGGTTAAAGTATCCAAGGTTGAGGGAGAAGTTTAGGTAGGTGTTCTGTTTGGGGTGAGTTAGGGTATGGGTTATGTTTGAGAGTTCTAGTGCTAGGATAATGCCTAGGACTGTTACCAGGATGGCTGCGGTTTTTGTAAGGGTTGGTATGGTTATTGGTGGTGTTTTTGTAGGGGTAATGTAGGATGTGATGAGCAGGCCTGCTATGATTGTGCCTAGGGCTAGGCGTAGGATTGGGTTAGTAATAGTTGGGTTATTTTCGTTGATTGGTGTTGTTGTGGGGATTCGGGTAAATCCTGTTTGGACGAGTGTTGTTATGCGGAGGCTGTAGGTCGCTGTGAAGGCTGTTGCCAGGAGTGTGAGGGTTAGTGCTCAAGTGTTTAAGTAAGAGGTGTTTAGGTTTTCGATGATGAGGTCTTTTGAGTAGAATCCTGCTAGAAAGGGAGTTCCTATTAGTGCTAGGTTACCGATGGTTAGGCAGGATGAGGTTGTTGGGAGTATGTTTTGTAGGCCGCCTATTTTTCGAATGTCTTGTTCTCCGCTTAGATTGTGGATGATTGAGCCTGAGCAAAGAAATAGTATGGCTTTAAAGAAGGCGTGTGTTGAGATGTGGAGGAAGGCTAGTTGAGGGAGGTTTAGTCCAATGGCGACTATTATTAGGCCTAGTTGGCTGGATGTGGAGAAGGCGATGATTTTTTTAATGTCGTTTTGTGTGAGAGCGCATGTGGCTGCGAATAGTGTGGATAATGCTCCTAAACATAGGCATAGGGTTAGGGCGGTTTGGTTGTGGGTAAATATGGGGTGAGTACGGATGAGGAGGAAAATTCCAGCTACTACTATGGTACTAGAGTGGAGTAGGGCAGAGACAGGGGTTGGGCCTTCTATGGCTGCTGGGAGTCAAGGATGCAGGCCAAATTGGGCTGATTTTCCTGTGGCCGCTAGGATTAGGCCTAGGAGAGGTAGTGTTGGTGTATGTGCGTGGGTTTGTTGGATTTCTCAGGTGTTTAGGGTGGATGCAAGTCATGCTATGCTTAAGATGAGGCCAATGTCTCCGATCCGGTTGTAGAGTACGGCTTGGAGGGCAGCTGTGTTGGCCTCTGCTCGCCCGTGTCATCAGCCGATTAGAAGGAAGGATATGATTCCTACCCCCTCCCAGCCAATGAACAGTAAGAATATGTTGTTGGCGATAGTTAGTGTTAGTATGGCAATTAGGAATATAGAAAGGTAAGAGAAGAATTTTGTAATGCTTGGTTCTGAGGCCATATATCATGTTGCGAATTGTAGGATTGATCAGGTTACGAAGAGTGCAATGGGAAAGAATAGTATTGAGTATTGGTCTATTTTTAGGCTAATTGGGACTTTGAAGTTTGTGGAGAATTTTCATTCTCAGCATGAGGTGATACTTTCTGTGCCCGAGTACATGAAGAGTACTATTGGGATTAGGCTGATTATGAATGCTGTTTTAACGGCGTAGGTGGTGGCGGTGGGGGTGTTTTTGAGGTTTTTTGATAGGAGGGGTAGTAGTATTGGGGTGAGAATGGTTGCGAGTGTGAGGAGTATGGAGGTGTTGAGGAGTAGTGAGGTCTCCATTGCTTTTACTTGGATTTGCACCAAGGTAGGTGGTTCCTAAGACCAGTGGATTACTGCTATCCTTTAAAAGCAAGGGGGCTGAGGTTTTAGACTCAGATGCAAGAATTAGCAGTTCTTGCTGGTTGAACCTCCCCTCGGCGAGCAAGAAGGGTTTAACTTCTATTTCTAGGATCACAGTCTAGTGTTTGGGTTTAAACTATGCTTGCATTATGGGATTCCTGAGATTAGGCTTGGTTTTAGGATGAGGAGGAGTATGGGGAGGATGTGGAGGGCTATTAGGAGGTGTTCTCGTGTGTTTGAGGTTTGGAGGGTAGTGATGTGGGTGGGGGTGGTTCCTCGTTGGGTTGTAAGGAGTACGAATAGGGTGTATGAGGCGGTTAATAGGGTTGCGATTCCGGTGAGGAGGATTGTTGGGGTGGATCAGTTGAAGAGAGCGATTATGATGGTTAGCTCTGCTATTAGATTTGTGGTTGGAGGTAGTGCTATGTTTGTGAGGTTGGCTAGTAATCATCAGGTTGCTATTAGGGGTAGTAGGGGTTGTAAGCCTCGTGTTAGTAGGAGGATGCGGCTGTGTGTGCGTTCGTAGTTGGTGTTGGCTAGGCAGAAGAGTATGGAGGAGGTTAGGCCGTGGGAGATTATAAGGATTATTGCTCCTGAGAATGACCATGGGGTTTGGATTATGCCTGCTGCGATGACAAGTCCCATGTGGCTTACAGATGAGTAGGCGATGAGTGATTTTAGGTCAATTTGTCGTAGGCAGATCGAGCTTGTTATTAGTGCTCCTCATAGTGCTAGGGCGATGAATGGGTAGTGGAGGTGATTGAGGAGGGGGTTTGTTAGTAGGGTGACTCGTATAATGCCATATCCTCCTAGTTTGAGGAGAAGGGCTGCGAGTAGCATGGAGCCTGCGATTGGGGCCTCTACATGAGCTTTGGGTAGTCATAGGTGGAGGCCGTATAGGGGTGCTTTTACCATGAAGGCTGCTAGGAGGGCGAGGGTTGATAGGAGGCCGGTTCAGGAGGTGGTTATGGTGGGGTGGTTTAGTTGTACTATTGCAAGGTGGAGGGTGCCTACTTGTGAGTGTAAGCTGAGGATTGTGACCAGTAGTGGTAGGGAGCTGATGAGGGTGTAAAATAGTAAGTAGATGCCTGCGCTTAGGCGTTCTGGTTGGTTTCCTCAGCGGGTGATTAGGATCAGGGTGGGGATGAGGGTTGCCTCAAATGAAATGTAAAATAGTATTAGTTCTGCAGCTGAGAATGCTAGGATGAGGAAGGGTTGGGTGATGGCAAGGGTTGCGATGAAAATTCGTTTTCGTGGATGGGGTTCATGCTGGAGGTGGTTTTGGGAGGCTAGGATTATGAGGGGCAAGAGTCAGCAAGTTAGGACGAGGAGGGGGGAGGAGATTTGGTCAATGTTGGTTCATTGGGTTGGGGTCTTAGGGGGGTAGTAGGTTGGGAGAAGTCATTGTAGGCTGAAGGAGGCGATTAGGAGGCTGTGGGTTGTGGTGTTGGTTCACAGGAATTTTGCTGGGGATAGGAGGGCTGTGGGGAGTAGTAGGAGGGTTGGGAGTAGGATTTTTAACATTGTAGGAGGTTTAGGTTGTGCAGGTGGTCAGAGCCGTGGGTGCGGGTTGAGGCTACTAGTGCTGCTAGGCCTGTGCCGGCTTCGCAGGCTGAGAATGTTAGTATGAGTATGGGTATGAGGGTGAATGATGTTGTCTGGCTTTCGATAGGTAGGGTTGCGAGGGCAATGTATATGGATAGTATTATGCTTTCCAGACATAGTAGGGCGGAGATTAGGTGGGTGCGGTGGAAGGCTAATCCTAGGCTACTTAGGGTGAAGGCTGAGTAGAAGCTTAGGTGCAGGAGAGACATAGAGGAAGTCACAGGGCGGGGCTATGGTTTGTTGAGTCGAAATCAACTGTTTTGGTTAAACTAACTTCCTATTTATTCTGCTCATTCTAGGCCTCCTTGTAGTCATTCGTAGATTAGTCCTAGTGTAAGTAGGAGGATGATTATGAGGGCTCAGGTTAGAGTGGTGGTTGGGGATTGTAGTTGGATGGCCCATGGAAGGGGGAGGAGGAGTGCAATTTCTAGGTCGAACAGTAGGAATAGGATAGCTACTGAGGAAGAATCGGATGGAGAACGGTAGTCGGGCTGATCCTAGGGGGTCAAAGCCGCATTCATATGGAGATAGTTTTTCGGAGTCTGGAGTTGTTTGGGCGAGTCAAAAGTTTAGGGTGATTAGAATGGTGCTTAAGGTGAGGGATAGGGTGAGTATAAAGGTGATTATGTTGATTGCTCTTCTCTGGGTTTAGGGCCAGATTTTAGAGATTGGAAGTCAATTGTAATTAGTATACTAGAAGAGCAAGATCCTCATCAGTAAATGGTTATGTAGAGGAATAATCAGATGACATCTACGAAGTGCCAGTATCAGGCTGCAGCTTCGAATCCGAAGTGGTGTTTTGATGTGAAGTGGAAGTTGATTAGTCGTAGGAGGCAAACTAGGAGGAAGGAGGATCCAATGACTACGTGGAGGCCGTGGAATCCTGTGGCAATGAAAAAGGTTGAGCCATATACGCTGTCGGCAATTGAGAATGGGGCTTCGTAGTATTCTATGGCTTGGAGGGCTGTGAAATAAATTCCTAGTAGGACGGTTAGGGTGAGGGCTTGGATTGCTTGTTTGCGGTTCCCTTCTGTGATGCTGTGGTGGGCTCATGTTACTGTGACTCCGGATGCTAGGAGGATAGCTGTGTTGAGTAGGGGCACTTCTATGGGGTTTATGGGTTTGATTCCTGTTGGGGGTCATTGTCCTCCTAGTTCGGGGGTAGGGGCTAGGCTGGAGTGAAAGAAGGCTCAGAAAAAGCCCAAGAAGAAAAATACTTCTGATGTGATGAATAAGATTATTCCATATCGTAGGCCTTTTTGTACTATAGGTGTGTGGTGGCCTTGGAATGTGCTTTCTCGGATGATGTCTCGTCATCATTGTAGTATGACGAGGATTATGGTGAGTAGGCCTAGGGTGAGGAGTTGGGGTGAGTTGTGGTGGAATCATATAGCCAGTCCTGAGGTGGTAAGAAGGGCGGCGGTGGCTCCAGCGATTGGTCAGGGGCTTGGGTCTACTATGTGGTAGGAGTGTGCTTGGTGGGCCATTAGATGTTTTCTTGTAAGTATAGGCTCAGTAAGAGGACGAAGACGTATGCTTGGATTATGGCTACTGCTACTTCTAGAATGGTTAGTAGGAGTAGGATTGATGTGGTCAGGAGGGATATTGTGGGCATAATGGGGAGTAGAGCGGTGGTGGCTGTGGAGATGAGTTGGATGAGTAGGTGTCCTGCTGTGAGGTTTGCTGTGAGGCGGACTCCTAGGGCTAGTGGGCGAATGAATAGGCTCGTAGTTTCAATTAGGATTAAGGCAGGAATGAGGAGGGTGGGGGTGCCTTCGGGTAGTAGGTGTCCTAGGGAGATTGTGGGTTGGTTTCGTAGGCCTGTGAGGAGGGTGGCAAGTCAAAGTGGGAAGGCTAGTGCTATGTTTGTTGATAGTTGGGTGGTGGGGGTGAATGTATATGGTAGTAGGCCTAGTAGATTGATTGTGAGGAGTAATATTATTAGGGATGTAAGGATTAGTGCTCATTTGTGGCCTTTTTTGTTTAGGGGTATTATTAGTTGTTTTGTGATGAGGTGGAGGAGTCATGATTGGAGGGTGGAAAGGCGGTTGTTGACTCATCGAGTGTCAGGGGAGGGGAGTAGGAGGATGGGGAATAGTATGGAGAGTAGGGCTAGTGGTATGCCTAGAAGGTAGGGGCTTGAGAATTGATCGAAGAAGCTTAGATTCATGGTCAGGATCAGGGGGTGGTTTTGCTGGGGGCCTGAGTTTTGTTGGAGGGGTGGTTAGTGGGGGTGTGCGGTAGGAGTTTGGGTTGGAATATTAGTGAGAAGACTACTCAGGTTGTTAGTATTATGAAGAATCATGGGTTGGGATTGAGTTGAGGCATGTCATTAAGGAGGGGTGGGGGTCTTCCTCTTTCTCTAGCTTAAAAGGCTAGTGCTGATGCATAGCTTCTTAATGATTAGGATGAAAGTAGTGAGGATCAGTGTTCAAAGTGGGCAAGAGGGGTGGACTCTACTACGATTGGTATGTAGCTGTGATTAGCTCCGCAGATTTCTGAACATTGGCCATAGAAGATTCCAGGTCGGGTTGTGATGAAGGATGTTTGGTTGAGTCGTCCTGGGATTGCGTCGGTTTTTACCCCTAGAGAGGGGACGGCTCAGGAATGGAGTACGTCGTTGGCAGTGATAATAATGCGGATTGGGGACTCTATGGGGACTACAACGCGGTGGTCGACTTCTAGTAGTCGGAAGTGTCCTAAGGGGAGGTCTGTTGTTGGAATTATGTATGAGTCGAATGTCAGGTCTTTGAAGTCTGTGTATTCGTAGGCTCAGTATCATTGGTGTCCGATGGCTTTTAGGGTCAGGTCTGGCTCATCGATTTCGTCTATTATATAGAGGATTTGGAGGGATAGGAGGGCAAGAAGGATAAGGACGATGGCTGGGAGGATTGTTCAGATGAGTTCTACTTCTTGTGCGTCTACGGTATTGGAGGATAGTTTTTCTATCAGTATGAGTGTTAGGAGGTATAGGACTAAGCTGCAAATTGCGAGTGCGACTATTAGGGCGTGGTCGTGGAATTCTACGAGCTCTTCTATGATGGGGGAGGAGGCGTCTTGAAATCCGAATTGGGATTGATTAGCCATGTTTGGGGCGTACAGGGGTTTCACCTGTGATTTAGCTTTGACAAAACTGTGTAATGGGTTTACTAACACCCCATGGGAGGGGTAAGAAAGAAGCGCAAACGGCTTAGTGCGGTTGGCTTGAAACCAGCATGTGAGGGTTCGACTCAATCCTTTCTTGTACTAGGACAAAGACCGGTTCTACGAATGTGTGGTAGGGGGGTGGGAAGCCGTGGATTCATTCGATGTTGGTGGTGGTTAGTTCTGGTAGTAGTACTTTTCGTTTTGCTGCGAATGCTTCTCAGATAATGAATATGAGTATAATTACGGCTGTTATTGAGATTAAAGAGCCGATGGAGGATAGGGTGTTTCATAGTGTGTAGGCATCGGGGTAGTCTGAGTATCGTCGCGGTATCCCGGCTAGGCCTAGGAAGTGCTGGGGGAAGAATGTCAGGTTTACGCCTGTAAATATTACTCCAAAGTGGGTTTTAGTTCATGTGGGGTGTAGTGTGTAGCCTGTGAATAGCGGGAATCAGTGGGTGAGTCCTGCTAGGATGGCAAATACAGCTCCTATTGAGAGGACATAGTGGAAGTGGGCAACTACGTAGTATGTGTCGTGTAGAGCAATATCTAATGAAGAGTTTGCCAGTACGATTCCCGTCAGGCCACCGATTGTGAAGAGGAAGATGAAGCCTAGGGCTCATAATATGGGCGGGTCTCATTTGATGGTGCCTCCGTGTAGGGTTGCAAGTCAACTGAAGACTTTGATGCCGGTTGGGATGGCGATGATTATGGTGGCAGAGGTAAAATATGCTCGGGTGTCTACGTCCATTCCTACTGTGAATATGTGGTGGGCTCATACGATGAAGCCGAGAAATCCGATTGAGAGCATGGCTCAGACCATTCCTATGTAGCCGAATGGTTCTTTTTTCCCAGCATAATATGCTACTACGTGTGAGATGATTCCGAAGCCGGGTAGGATTAGGATATAGACTTCAGGGTGGCCAAAGAATCAGAATAGGTGTTGGTACAGGATAGGGTCTCCGCCCCCAGCTGGGTCGAAGAATGTAGTATTTAGGTTTCGGTCGGTTAGTAGTATGGTAATGCCTGCGGCAAGGACTGGTAGTGAGAGTAGAAGGAGGACGGCAGTAATGAGGACAGATCAGACGAAAAGGGGGGTTTGGTATTGTGAAAGGGCAGGTGGTTTTATGTTAATAGCTGTTGTAATGAAGTTGATTGCTCCTAGAATGGAGGATACCCCTGCTAAGTGGAGGGAGAAGATAGCTAAGTCTACTGAGGCGCCGGCGTGGGCTAAGTTGCCTGCTAGGGGAGGGTATACGGTTCACCCGGTACCAGCTCCGGCTTCTACTGTGGAGGAGGCTAGTAGCAGGAGGAATGATGGAGGTAAGAGTCAGAAGCTTATGTTGTTTATTCGGGGAAATGCTATGTCTGGGGCACCGATTATGAGTGGGACTAGTCAGTTTCCAAAGCCTCCGATTATGATGGGTATTACTATGAAGAAGATTATTACAAAGGCGTGGGCGGTGACGATTACGTTGTAGATTTGGTCGTCTCCTAGGAGGGTCCCTGGTTGGCCTAGTTCTGCGCGAATGAGTAGGCTAAGGGCGGTGCCAACTATGCCAGCTCATGCACCGAAGAGAAGGTATAGAGTGCCAATGTCTTTGTGGTTTGTTGAGAATAGTCATCGGTTAATAAGGGTCACAGGTAAGATGGCCGAGTGTTTAGGCGTTAGGCTGTAGTCCTATTTTACAGGGGTTCGATTCCTCTTCTTATCGACTCTGTGGTGAAGTTCATGTTGAGTTGCAAGCTCATTGATGTACGCTGAAAGTGTACCGGAGTCTGGTAGATAGAAGCTTGTTGGCTTAGGCGCCTAGCTGTTAACTAGGAGTTCACGGGATCAAGGCCCGTCTATCTAGGCTTGGGGGAAAGGTCCTGGCTTAATTAAAGTGTCTGGGTTGCATTCAGAAGATGTAGGTTAATGTCCTACGGACCTTAAGGATGTTGGCAGAAACTAAGAGGGTTAAACTCTTGTTTAAGGCTTTGAAGGCCTTCGGTTTGAAATTGGCTATCCTAAGTTTCTAGGCGATGGTTGGGATAATGGGAGATAGGGGAAGGAGGAGGACTGATAGTGATGTTAGGGTGGCGATTGGTGTGGTTGGGGGTTTATTGACGTGTCATTGTTTTATGTGGTTTGTGGTGTTTGGTGGGAGTGTGATTGTTGAGCAGTATGCGAGGCGGAGGTAGAAGAACAGGCCCAACAGGGAGAGTATGGTGATGGTTACAGCTGCTGTGGATATTTCTTGTTTAGTCAGTTCTTGGATGATAAGTCACTTGGGCAGGAAGCCAGTTAGTGGGGGTAGGCCGGCTAGGGACAGAAGTACTAATATGAGGGATGCGTTCAGTGTCGGTGTTTTAGTTCAGGATGTTATGAGTGTTGGTAGTTTTAGTGTTTTGGCTGTGTTAAGGGTGAGGAAAGTGGTGACAGTTATTAAGGAGTATAGGTAGAAAGTTAGTATAGTTAGTTTGGGGTTATATACGAGGATAATGGCTATTCAGCCCAAGTGGGAGATTGATGAGAAGGCTAGGATTTTTCGGATTTGCGTCTGGTTGAGTCCTATTCATCCTCCTAGGGCGGCGGATGAGATGGCTATGGTTGTTAGTAGGGTTGGGTTTAGTGAGGGGGCTGTTAGGAATAGGATGGTGATGGGTGGGAGTTTTATTACTGTGGAGAGAAGGAGGGCGGTGGTTATGGGTGAGCCTTGTAGGACTTCAGGGAATCAAAAGTGGAAGGGCACTAAGCCCAGTTTTATTCCAATGGCCACTGTTAGTAGTAGGCAAGCTGTTGGATGGGTTAGTTGGGTGAGGTCTCACTGTCCGGTGGATTGTGCATTGATTATGCTTGAAAATAGGACTAGTGTGGAGGCAGTTGCTTGGGTTAGGAAATACTTGATTGTGGCTTCGATGGCTCGGGGGTGGTGTGATTTTGAGATGAAGGGAATGATGGCCAAAGTGTTAATTTCTAGTCCGGTTCAGGCTATTATTCAGTGGTTGCTTGAGATTGTAATGGTTGTACCTAGAAGTAGACTTAGGCAGGAGATTAGTTTTGTGAGTGGGCTCATTAGTAGGGGAAGGGGTTAAACCATCATTTTCGGGGTATGGGCCCGATAGCTTGTTTAGCTGACCTTACTAGGAAATAATATAGGGGGAGTATGAGGAGTTTTGATCTCTTTTGTGTAGGTTCGATTCCTACTTTCCTAAGTTTTAGGAAGTGAGAGGGTTGGTGTACCTCTATGTTCACTTTATCATAGTGACCCTTGGGTGTTCGGGCACACTTCCTTGTGTTCATTTTGGGTGGGTTTTAGGTGGGGGGGAGGCCTGCATAGCAGATTGGTATGCTAGTGTGTCAGAGACAGAGTGCTAATGTTAATGGTAGGAAGTTTTTTCAGAGAAGATGCATAAGTTGGTCGTAGCGGAATCGAGGGTACGAGGCGCGAATTCATAAGAAGCCGGATGAGAGCAGAAGGGTTTTTATGGCAAGGATCATTGGGAATAGTTCTGAGGGTGGGTTGAGGGAGCTGGGGTTGAGGAATAGAATGGCAGTAAGGGTGTTTATTAGTATGATGTTCGCATATTCAGCGAGGAAGAACAGGGCGAATGGGCCTGCGGCATATTCTACGTTGAAGCCGGAAACTAGTTCGGATTCTCCTTCTGTGAGATCAAATGGGGCACGGTTTGTTTCGGCCAGAGTAGAGATGTATCATATTATTGTAAGGGGTCAGGTGGAGAAGATTAGGTATAGTGGCTCTTGGGTAGTGGCAAGGGTGTTTAGGGTGTAGTTTCCGCTTAGGATGATCACGGAAAGAAGGATAATAGCTAGTGTTACTTCATATGAGATGGTTTGTGCAACTGCTCGTAGTGCGCCGATTAGGGCATATTTTGAGTTTGAGGCTCAGCCCGATCATAGAATTGAGTAGACTGCCAGGCTGGATATGGCTAGAAGGAAGAGTAGGCCTAGGTTTAGGTCTGCGAGGGCAAAGGGTATGGGGAGAGGGGTTCAGATGGAAATTGCTAGTAGGAGGGCTAGAACTGGGGTTAGGGTGAATAGGAGGGGGGAAGAGGTGGATGGTCGGATTGGTTCTTTGATGAATAATTTTATTCCATCTGCTACGGGCTGTAGTAGTCCGAAGGGCCCTACAATGTTTGGTCCTTTTCGGGCTTGTATATAGCTTAGGACTTTCCGTTCTACAAGCGTTAGGAAGGCTACGGCGATTAATACTGGGAGAGCATAGGTTAGGAATATGGTAAGACAGATTAGAATGGGGGGTTGGACCATGGTTGGTGGTGGGAAGTAAGCTAGAGAGAGGATTTGAACCTCTGGTTAAAGGGCTTAAGCCTTTTGCATTTGCCGAGCTCTGCCATTCTAGCGGTCCCTTGTCTAGGGGTTGTAAGGTGGGTGGTCGTTTGGTAATTTAGTTGGTGTCATTACTTGGGGTGAGGGGCGTGTTTGTGGTATTGGCCCCACTCTTCCGGTCCTTTCGTACTGGGGAGAGTCCATCATAGATAGAAACCGACCTGGATTGCTCCGGTCTGAACTCAGATCACGTAGGACTGTTAATCGTTGAACAAACGAACCCTTAATAGCGGCTGCACCATTAGGGTGTCCTGATCCAACATCGAGGTCGTAAACCTCCTCGTCGATATGGGCTCTTGGGGGAGATTGCGCTGTTATCCCTGGGGTAGCTTGGTCCATTGTTCAATTGTATTGGGTCTGGTTGCTATTAGCACTTTGGGGGGTAGCTCTTGGTTAAGAGAGGTGGTCTTATTTTTGGAGGATGTGTTTTCTCCAAGGTCGCCCCAACCGAAAAAGCATGGGCCAGCGTTGTGATGGTGATGTGCCTGGTAGGGTTTGGTTTAGTGTGTGGTGGCCATTGGTTTTTAAGTTCCACAGGGTCTTCTCGTCTTATGGGGGTATTCCCGCTTTTGCACGGGGAGATCAATTTCACTGATTATCCGTAAGAGACAGTTAAGACCTCGTTTAGCCATTCATACAAGTCTCGATTTATGGGACAATTGATTGCGCTACCTTCGCACGGTTAGGATACCGCGGCCGTTAAACGGAGTGTCACTGGGCAGGCATCACCTTCAATACTTGTCTGGCTGAAGGCTATGTTTTTGGTAAACAGTCGGGCCTTGTACTTGCCAAGTTCCTTTTACAGATTTTAATCTTTCTGGTGGGCGCGCCTGGGTTGGGTTAACGGTTGGCTATGAATGCTCGGTCTTGTTGGAGTTGGGGCATTAGTTCGGGTCTGTTAAGTGTTTGTATGTAAGCTTGCGCCCGAGAGGGGATGGGTCCCCTAGTTACTCATTTTAGCATTAATTCTTCTATTGTTGATAGATTGGCCTGTTAGGTTGTAAGGGAGTCGTGTTGTTCTTGGATTTTTTTGTGTTAGAGCTTTGACGCACTCTTTGTTGGTGGCTGCTTAAGGGCCTACAGTGTCTGTATGGGGTGGTTTGGTTATCCGCTAGTGAAGGTTGTATCCTTTATTAAAGGGGCTGTACCCCCTTTAAATTGCTCTTAGTTCGATCACATGTGGGGTTATGGGGGGCCCTTTGGGGGGAATTAAGGGTGAACTTAGATTCATTTCACAGGCAACCAGCTATCACCCAGCTCGGTTGGCTTTTCACCTCTACTAACAAGTCATCCCACTCTTTTGCAACAGAGATGGGTTCGCTCAAGGGGGTAGCTGCTCGTGAGTAGCTCGCTTGGGTTTCGGGGAGGCAAGCTTAAGTTCGCTTTGCTTGGTTGTTCTTGCTAAACCATGATGCAAGAGGTACAAGGGTGAATCTTTGCTGTTTGCTGCTTGGGAGTTTCACTGTTATTTCATCTTTCCCTTGCGGTACAAATCTCTATTGCGCCAGGGGTCCTTTCTATCGCCTATACTGAGTTAAGAGAATGTTTTGGTTGGGTGGTAGGGTGGATTTTTAACTGGTTTGGGTAGTGTTGGTGGTTGGGCTAGAGTGGGGCTCGAGGCGATCTTGTGTGTGGAAGATATCTTTCAGGTGTAAGCTGAATGCTTTGTTTTTATAGCTACGTCTCGGTGTGCTAAGTACACCTTCCGGTACACTTACCTTGTTACGACTTACCTCATCTTCAGCTAGTGGGATTATTAGTTATTATTAGTTGGTAGCTTGTGAGGAGGGTGACGGGCGGTATGTACGTGCCTCAGGGCCAGCTTAAAGCAGGCTTTATTGTCTTGCTTTACTGCTAAATCCGCCTTCTGGGGATGGTTTCATGTCCCCTTCCGTGGTTGTTCTAATTTAGAAAATGTAGCCCATCTCTTCCGTCTCATGAGCTATACCTTGACCTGTCGTGCTAGCGATTTAAATGGGCTATTGTGCTCACTGTGGATCCCTCAGTTGGTGTGAGCTGGCGACGGCGGTATGTAGGCTGTTTTGGCAAGAGGCGGTCGGGTGTAGCGGGGGTTGTCGTTTATAGGACAGGCTCCTCTAGGTGGGTTTGGGGCACCGCCAAGTCCTTAGAGTTTTAAGCGTTTGTGCTCGTAGTTCTCGGGCGGATGCTCTGGTGAAGTGAGCATCGGGATTTAGGGCTGGGCATAGTGGGGTATCTAATCCCAGTTTGTGTCCTAGCTTTCGTGGGGGTCGATTGATCGTGGGGTGCTGGGGTCGTTTTGAGGTTGACCTTGGGGGCATCTTAGGCGTATGACAGCTCAGTTGCATTTTGACCCTAGTTGTTGTGATAGGCTCTGGTCCACTCTTTACGCCGTATGGTTGTTGGTTTGGGCTTCTTGTATGACCGCGGTGGCTGGCACAAGATTTACCAGCCCTGGGGTGTTGCCATAACTAAGTCAAGCTTGCGCTTATTGCTTAATGTTAATTACTGCTGAGTACCCGTGGGGGTGTGGCTGGGCAAGGCGTTTTGGGCTACAGATTTGTGTGCCTGATGCCTGCTCCTTTTATCTTGGTAAGAGACTTAGGGCATTTACACTGGGTCGCAGATACTTGCATGTATATGTTTGGCAGAAACCAACAGGAAGGTTAGGACTAAGTCTTTTGTCCCAGGGTTTAGTGGGTGGGCCATCTTGGCATCTTCAGTGCCATGCTTTAGTTGTAAGCTACAGGGAC